ATGGTAAGCAAGAAGATTGTTTACGAAGAAACAACAAGAAAAATTCATATTCTGATACATAAGAGTTATATAAGAATCGAAATAGTCTTTTATTTTCTTTTTTCAAAAGAAAAATCGATTTCATTGAAGTAATAAGACTATTCCAATTCGAATAGTAGTTGAGAAAGAATCGCAATAAATGCAAAGATGGAACATCTTGGATCCGGTATTGAAGGAGTTGAACCAAAATTTCCAAATGGATAGGATAGGGTATTTCTATATGTGATAGATAATGTAAATGCAAAAATTTGTCTTCTAAAAAGGGAAATATTGAATGAATAGATCGTAAATTCTGAAACTTTGTTGTTTCTTTTTCTTTCGGACAAGATAATTCTCGTAGCGAGAATGGGATTTCTACAACGATCGCAAACCCCTCAGATAGAATCTGAGAATAAAACTCAGAATAAAAAAAATTGTTGTAATCCAACAATCGATCTTGGTTAGGATGATTAACCGAGTTAATCCAAAAATTCTGCTGATACATTCGAATAATTAAACGTTTCACAAGTAGTGAACTAAATTTCTTGTTATTACAACTAACAATTTCCACAGGCTCGGAATCATTTAATCCATAATCATGGGCAAATGCATAAATATACTCCTGAAAGAGAAGTGGGTAGACGAAGTATTGTTGACGAGATTTCTGTTTTTCTGAATACCCTTCGAATTTTTCCATTTGTATTTCTACTTGAATCAGAAAGAGGAAGCATTTCTCGGTTTATCAAATGATGATACATAGTGCAATATGGTCAGAACAGGGTGTTGCATTTTTTAATACAAACCCTGGAAAGAAAGGGAGTCTAATCCACAGATCTTTTCCTTTTCTATCCAATTAGTTTATGTTTGTTCTAATTACAAAAGAGAACAAATCTTTTATTTTTGCAGGCCAATTGCTCTTTTGACTTTGGAATACAGTCTCTTTATCAATATACTGCTTCTTTTACACATTCAATCCATAACATCCCTTTTCAATCCATAATCAAGAATAATTAGGATTTCTAAAAAAACAAAGAAAAAATCAAGGGTCCGCTCATAGGAAAACCCAACCTTTCCCCGCATCAGGCACTAATCTATTTTTAACGTCTAATTAGATCGGGGAATCATTTCAATTAAGAAGTTAAGCTCGTTGCTTTTTATTTTACCAGAATTGGAGCCAGACTCTATCCATTTATTCACTAGACCCAGAAAATCGGAATTTTTTTATTCCATTCCAAAAATCAAAAATAAGAATTTGATTTTATTACGACATGCTATTTTTTCCATTCATTACCCTTGAGGATCAGTCGTGGTCTTCTAGACTCTACCAAGAGTCTGAACGAATTTGTTGCTTCATCCAAATGTGTAAAAGATCATAGTCGCACTTAAAAGCCGAGTACTCTACCATTGAGTTAGCAACCCAGATAAAATAGGATCTTAGATACGATCGAAACCCAAAAATCAATGGAATTACACCGCACGCTCCTGTCAAAACATTGAACTAGCAAGACATCAAAAGAAAGATTTTATCCCCCATTAAAAACACTCAAATGCCAAAATGAACAGGTCCGGTTAAATTTCACTAAGGTTAAAAAAAGAGCGGCTCCAATCACGATGGCAAAATTGTCATTTTTTTAGCAATTTCTATTTAAAGAAATCCAAAAATCTTGTATGAGAGTACATGCAAGAGGGACAACCCTATCATTTGAGCGAAGTGTAGGCAGAAAAACCTAATATGGAGTGAGGATAAAGAGACCTATCTATCTACAAATTCTAGATGTTCAATAGACCTTTGTCAATGGAAATACAATGGTAAGAAAACAAATTAGATATAAAAAGTAAATAAAATAAGGGCTTATGTTGGATTGGCACGACATAAATCCAGTCAAAAATAGGACTAAGAAAGAGGCAAATTGTGTCTAAATAATTAGACAACGAGGGATACTAGTGATCCCTCTCCTACTTTTTTATTCATTTAGTTCTTCAATTAACTCAAAGTTCCTTCTTTTTCTTTAAAGAATTCTGCCTTCCTTAAAATATCATAAACAGTTCTTGTAGGTTGAGCACCCTTTTCAAGGAAATAGAGAATAGCTGGAACATTTAAACAAGTTTGATTCTTTATCGGATCATAAAAACCTACTTTTCGAAGATCTCTTCCTTCTCTTCGAGATCGAACATCAATTGCAACGATTCGATAGACAGCTTATTGGGATAGATGTAGCTAAACAATGCCCCCCCTAGAAACGTATAGGAGGTTTTCTCCTCATACGGCTCGAGAAAATGATTCGAATTTCTGTCTATAATACAAGTAGATAGAAATTCGACTATGACTTGCATTAATTTCCTTACAGAAAAAACAAATTTCATTTATACTCATGACTCAAGTTGGCTAATTTTGACTGACAGACTTAAAAGGAAAAATCCTTCGAAATTTTTTGAGTCGTCTCTAAACTCTTTTCTTTGTCTCATCTCGAACGAATTTACTTTTATTCCTTATTCTGATCCAATTCAATTGTTGAGACAATTTTATTGTTGAGACAGTTGAAAATCGCGTTTACTTGTTCCGGAATTCTTTATCTTTGATTTGTGAAATCCTTGGGTTTAGACATTACTTCGGGAATTCCTATTCTTTTTTCTTTCAAAAGAGTAGCAACATACCCTTTTTTTCTTATTTCCTTCGATAAAGCATTTCCCTCTTCTATAGAAATCGAATATGAGCGATTGATTTTGATAGACTTTTAATTGAAAGAGTTTTTCCAATCTTCCAAAATTGGACTTTCTTCTTATTTTAACCTTTCGACTTCTATATTAAGGATAGACTGACAAAGTTGGCCTAATTTATTAGTTTTCACTAACCCTAGATTCTTTCCCTTGATAAAAAATCAACTCTGTCCTCTCGAGCTCCATCGTGTACTATTTACTTACAAACAACCCAGCGCAAATTTGGTTCGGGACGAATAGAACAGACTATGTCGAGCCAAGAGCATTTTCATTACTATGAAAAATGATGGATAGCAAAATCCACAATCGATCATGTCCTTCAAGTCGCACGTTGCTTTCTACCACATCGTTTTAAACGAAGTTTCACCATAACAAACATTCCTCAAATTTCATTGCAAAGTGGTATAGGGAATTGATCCAATATGGATGGGATCATGAATAGTCATTGGTTTAGTTTAGTTTTTTGTATACTAATTCAAACTTGCTATCTATGGAAAAATATGGATAAAAGAAATAAGTATTTATCGGGGAAGACTCCGCAAAGATCCAATTTATTTAAACCCATATTCTATCATATGAAGGAAACATAGTTCGAAAAAGACGAATAAACAAGTTTGCTTAAGACTTATTTATTATTGAATTTCAATTCTCAACAGAGGACTCGAGATGGTCAATCCTGAAATGAGAAGAGAAGGATCGATTCTTCTCCAACAAATAAACTATCAACCTCAAAAAAAAATTTAATTAATTTAATTACTATATTAGAATTAGATTAGCAATATATTTTTCCGTAACAAAAACAATTAACTATTAACTAAATAAACTATTCCAATGAAAAGATTGAAAGTTTTTTGGTAGTTATAGAATTCTCGTACTTCTTCGACTCGAATACCAAAAGAAAGAAAAAAATGAAGTAAAAAAAACACATTTCGTGTAAAGTAAAATTAAGGTCTTTGCTTTTACTTATAGCATTCTTTCTTTTACCTAAAAGAAGCAACTCCAAATCAAAAATTAGTAGAAGTATGATTTTTGGAATCCATTCTATCCAACGAACAGTTCTTACCTTATCCTTACCAGAATGGATCATTCTGGATATTTAAAGAATCACAGATCGAGATCGTTTTCGCTTAACCAAAGAAGGACCCTTTTTGCTAATAATATAATACAACAAAAATCTATCTCTATCATAAAGGGATAGGTCTCATTTTTTATACAGTGTTTTACGTATAGACCAAATTTTTCATGAAAATAAAGATATTCAATTTGACTGGACTTGACACTTGATTATGTTTTCTGAGAAAGAAAATGAATGCTTAGAAATGCATCTAATCTAAGAGTTCATAAGAGATAATTATTTTCTCTAATAAACTTTCTTTTGTCTCGTGCGGGGTACAATACGATTTCATCTTTCGTTTCATCAGAAAAATCTGGGACGGAAGGATTCGAACCTCCGAGTAACGGGACCAAAACCCGCTGCCTTACCACTTGGCCACGCCCCATTTCGGGTTTTATCCGACACTAATAAACACTATTATGTTTATTTGTTTTGTTATTCGTCAATCCCACTTCAATTACATAAAAAATGAGGGATACTCTCTTGCTAGGATTCTAGACATGCGGATAATATAGAATCCAAAAAATGCATTGATCATTACATGGAATTCTATTAAGATATTATATGAAAGTCGAATTTCTTCCATTCTCATTTGAGAGTGCGAATACAAGGAGGTATTTTGCGTTTGGGAAAGTCCGAAGAAAAAAGGATTTTGAATCCGCCTTTTCCTTTTTCCCTTAGAAAAATAACTCAATCAAAATCCAATTATCTACTCTACAAGAACGAAATGCTTGTTATGCCTAATATACTTAGTTTAACCTGTATCTGTTTTAATTCTGTTCTTTATCCGACTAGTTTTTTCTTCGCCAAATTGCCCGAAGCTTATGCCATTTTCAACCCAATCGTGGATGTTATGCCTGTCATACCTGTACTCTTTTTTCTATTAGCCTTTGTTTGGCAAGCTGCTGTAAGTTTTCGATGAAATCTTTACTACTCTGTCTGCCAAATTGAATGATGTATTCATTCCAAAAAAATTCGAAAAATGGATAAAAGCCGAGAAGTCTTATCTTATATTATGAACCTTCGATTCTAAAATTCAAATTCTTCTACATTGAATGTATAGCTGCAGCAATAAATTTGGATCAGCCTTTCTACCCCTGCACCTACATTGAGCAGGTACCTTTAGGTACCCACACAATACCTAACCTAATTTTTGATATTGATAAGAGTGCTTATTAGAAATCAATTCTTGAAAAAAATTGCAAGAATTGATTTTTGCATTTTTAGGTGTCAAAATAAACAAAACCCATCCTAATGGATCTGTGTGGTAAGGAAAAACGGGTAATCTATTCCTTAAAAAAAAATCTTGGAGATTATGTAATGCTTACTCTCAAACTTTTTGTTTATACAGTAGTGATATTCTTTGTTTCCCTCTTTATCTTTGGATTCTTATCTAATGACCCAGGACGTAATCCTGGGCGTGAGGAGTAAAAATCCAATTTTTTTTGGAATTTTTTCTTACAAATTGGATTTGTTTCGTACATTTATCTATGAGAAAATCCGGGGGTCAGAATTCCTTCCAATTCGAAAGTCCCAAATGATCCGAGGGGGCGGAAAGAGAGGGATTCGAACCCTCGGTACAAAAAAATTGTACAACGGATTAGCAATCCGCCGCTTTAGTCCACTCAGCCATCTCTCCCCGTTCCAAATCGAAAGGTTTCCGTAATATGACAGAGGCAAGAAATAACGATTGCAAAAAATCCTTCCTTTTTCTTTCAAAAGCCCATAAAAATTATATTGCCAATTCCATTTTAGTTATATTCTTTTTTATTAATGTTAATAAAAAAAAGAAGAAAATTCTTGTTTTTTCTTTCTAAAATTCGATATTGGCTGAGAAACAATCAGATAGATTTTCTCTTCAGCGGGCATTTCCATATAGGACTTGTTATAATAAAACAAACAGGTTATATAAAAAATAAAAAACTCTTTTTTGATTATTTATCAACAAAGCAAAAAGGATTCTTATCAAACCCACCATAAAATATCAAACCCACCATAAAATTGGAAAGAAATATAAAGTAAGTAGACCTGACTCCTTGAATGATGCCTCTATTCGCTATTCTGATATATAAATTCGATGTAGATGAAATTGTATAAGCGGATTTTTTGTATTTCCTTAGACTTAGACCGCGCAAGGCAAGAATTTTTCGCTATTTACGATTTCATATTCTTGTTACTAGATGTTCTATAGGAATAAGAAAAAATCGCAACTCCTTTCCGCTACACATAAAAATTTATTTCGAAAGTCAATTTTTTTTTCAATATCTTTCTTTTTTTTTCAGAATCCTATTTTTGTTCTTCCACCCATGCAATAGAGAGCGAGTGGGAAAAGAGGGGTTACTTTTATTTTCATTTTTCCCTTAAAGGATAGGCTTTGAAATAGGAGTCATGGAATAATGCTGAATTCAAATGTTTATTTCTATAGTATAAGAAAAACTAATCGAATCAAATTCATGGATTTACCACGACCTCGGTTGTGACCCCATAGATAAAAATGCAAAATTTCTATCTTCGAGACCATTGAAAAAGGGCATTGAACGAGAAAGAAATCGTCCACAGATAATTAAACTATCGTATGCCTTGGAAGTGATATGAGGTGCTCGGAAATGGTTGAAGTAATTGAATAGGAGGATCACTATGACTATAGCCCTTGGTAGAGTTACTAAAGAAGAAAATGATCTATTTGATATTATGGACGACTGGTTACGAAGGGACCGTTTCGTTTTTGTAGGATGGTCCGGCCTATTGCTCTTTCCTTGTGCTTATTTCGCTTTAGGGGGTTGGTTTACAGGGACAACTTTTGTAACTTCTTGGTATACCCATGGATTGGCTAGTTCCTATTTGGAAGGTTGTAATTTCTTAACCGCGGCAGTTTCCACCCCTGCCAATAGTTTAGCACACTCTTTGTTGCTACTATGGGGCCCGGAAGCGCAAGGGGATTTTACTCGTTGGTGTCAATTAGGGGGTCTGTGGACTTTTGTCGCTCTCCATGGGGCTTTTGCACTAATAGGTTTCATGTTACGTCAATTTGAACTTGCTCGGTCTGTTCAATTGCGACCTTATAATGCAATTTCATTCTCTGCTCCAATCGCTGTTTTTGTTTCCGTATTCCTTATTTATCCACTGGGGCAATCTGGTTGGTTCTTTGCGCCGAGTTTTGGCGTAGCAGCGATATTTCGATTCATCCTCTTTTTCCAAGGATTTCATAATTGGACGTTGAACCCATTTCATATGATGGGAGTTGCCGGAGTATTAGGCGCGGCTCTGCTATGCGCTATTCATGGGGCGACCGTAGAAAACACTCTATTCGAGGATGGTGATGGTGCAAATACCTTCCGCGCTTTTAACCCAACTCAAGCTGAAGAAACTTATTCAATGGTCACTGCTAACCGCTTTTGGTCCCAAATCTTTGGTGTTGCTTTTTCCAATAAACGTTGGTTACATTTCTTTATGCTATTTGTACCCGTCACCGGTTTATGGATGAGTGCTATTGGCGTAGTCGGCCTGGCTCTGAACCTACGTGCCTATGACTTCGTTTCCCAGGAAATCCGTGCAGCGGAAGATCCTGAATTTGAGACTTTCTACACCAAAAATATTCTTTTAAACGAGGGTATTCGTGCGTGGATGGCAGCTCAGGATCAGCCTCATGA